ATAATTCATCAATGACGAATAAAAAAATTATATGCAATTCTGAAAGGGGGAAAGATCCCTCGGATAGAATCATTCGATTATATTGACAATTTCAAAAAACTGATGATACTATGATCATAGTATGATGGCGGTTGGTCAAGCAGGCCCCCATCGTCTAGTGGTTTAGGACATCTCTCTTTCAAGGAGGCAGCGGGGATTCGAATTCCCCTGGGGGTAGGGTACTACGAAAGGAAGTTGATCATGGATTACCAATAAGGCTAAAATAGATTCTTCCTGGGTCGATGCCCGAGCGGTTAATGGGGACGGACTGTAAATTCGTTGGCAATATGTCTACGCTGGTTCAAATCCAGCTCGGCCCAATAATTCGCCAATCCGCCATGAGATGATATAACCCCCTTTGTACTTCAGAAATACGCGATCCAGAGATAAAAAAGAATCAAGTTTTCTGCTAGATCCCGTATTTCCCTGGGATTGTAGTTCAATTGGTCAGAGCACCGCCCTGTCAAGGCGGAAGTTGCGGGTTCGAGCCCCGTCAGTCCCGACGGATCCAATAAATAGATCAATTAATCTCTCCCTTTTTATGATATGAAGGGGACCGGGGGCAGAATTTCATTGTCAAAGCAAAGGGAAATCCTTACTTTTTTTTCTTTCCTTTTGGTAGGAGAAAGACATATGCGGTTAGATTTGTACAATTATTGGTAGCATTATAGTCCGTATTCCAAGAAATGCTGGCTTTTTCGATTGCCCCCTATGCATGTAATGGAATCGAGTACTATACCTTTTTGAGGCGCGCATACACAAAGGGAATCCCTTTCTTGTCCAATACAAAATTGAATATAAGAAAATACTTTCCAGAAAAAAAACAATTTATTTTTCTGGCTACGGATTTATGTAACCTCACTTACTTGTTTGAAGTTGAAAAATGGATTTCATACAAATTGCACACTGAGCTTTTGGTATAGGTGTCCCGGGGCTAATAATCTACGACGAAAGGAGGGGAAAGGTCAGATCAACCAAAGATCCTACTCCTCTTAGAAAGGGGAATGAATCATTTTTCCGATTTTTCATTTTGTTTTAAGGCCCCGTCGACGAAAGAACAAACCGGAAAATAGTCAATTTGATGAATATTCATTTTATATGGTCTCATCTTTATCACACTTCTTTGTCTTCCAAGTCAAAAATAGTTTAGTTCTAAACTCCTTTCTTTTTCCACTTAGCTTTTGTTGTTTGTTTGGGTTTGTAACTATGTGACCGCTGGAAGTGGAAGAGCTATTTGATGAGACTTCATCAGATGATTGTACAAAAAGGAACTAGATAGATTAGAGAGAAAAAACGAACAGATGATAAAAAATGATAATGATAAATAAATAAGGGAATTTTGGATTGGGTCAGGAATCCAAGTTTGGGGCGGTATGGATAAAAGAACTTCCTATGTTATACTATTCAATTCTCGACGACGAATTGATTTGATAGTTCAGATATTGTTATTCATGATATTGATCCGATTCAAGATCATCGCGAGGTAATATTCATTCATTGAATTTACAGGCCAAAGATTTATCATCTCTATGGGATTAAATCCCGAGTTATTGCGAAGTAAAAAACCGATGAGATTATGGAAGTAAATATTCTTGCATTTATTGCTACTGCACTATTTATTCTAGTTCCTACCGCTTTTCTACTTATCATTTACGTAAAAACAGTCAGTCAAAACAATTAATTATTAACGAATTTGAATGAAACTTGACTTCTAAGTTCTTAGCCAACATTGACGAAATAAAATGAAAAAGATTCAAATTTCATGTCTTAAATGAAATGAGTGGACTAGAATCGGCAGTATTCTAATAGATAGATAGTATGGTAGAAAGAAATAGATGAATCTTTCTTTCTACCATACTATCTATTAGTTAGGTTGTAGTTATAAAGCTGCCCCCTGGAATAAAATAAAGATAGAGACTGCATTTGATATGGATCTATAGATCAATCTACAATATTATCTTGATATATGTGAATATCAATTCCATATATGGAATTGACATCGCATCCAATTCCATTTATTTGCTATATCTATTTGTTCTGATCAATCTGAATTACTCTTATGTCTTATAGTTTGAATTACTAGATTTTTTATTTCCAATCTGAATCTCGGTATCTATTGAAAGAATCAAATCAATGAAGGAAAAGCGATAGATATAGGCATATTCAAAAAATCACGTAGTAATCTTTTTTTTAACATTCCCAAGAAGTAATTGAGTGAACCATTGACATTGACAGTAGTTCCACGGGCATCGAAAAGGAAGAGTAAACCTCACAGACTTTTAACGCCTGAACCATGATATGAAATAAGTCGATAAAGCATAAAAAAATTCAATTTCAAAAATTCGAAAGCGGTAAATGCGCAATATGTGACTCACCTGAAGATCTTATTCTGCATAGTATCTCGTTAGACAACCACTATGTTTATATCCTTTCTTTCTCATACAAAGTGCGTATACACTTA